ATACCGGGACTTTGCAATATTTGATTGATCACAATTCTGTAAATTCCATTTACTATAGAAGTTCCCAGGGAATTCATTAGAGGAATTTTTCCAATAAATATGGTTTGTTCTTGCGTATCCCTAACAGTTTTCCAAATTAATCCCGCGGGCACATATAATTCAGAAGAATATGTGAGTGATTCATACACAGCATCTTTTTCTTTTATCAGGGGTTCTACTAATTGATATGTTTCTACAAATAATTGAAATTCAATTTCTTGATCTGTATCTTCAATTTTTGGAAACTTATAAAGTTCTTCCGTCAATCCCTGATCAATGAATCGACAAAACCCCTCAAATTGTATCTGACTAAACCCAGGTATTGTAGACATTCCCTCATTTCCATCCCGGAGCATTTTGAGTTTCCCATTTATCGAAAAAATCCCATTCATTTCCCAAGGCTCATTCTTCATCGAACCATACGGATCGATCTAGTAATGATGTGGATTGATCTAGCAATGATGGAATTATATTCTGTTTACTGAATCACATGAAATTTTACCCAACTCCATATCATAGATGTAATGTATGAAATACGTATGATCGGAGAAATAAAGAGAATTTTCTACCCAAAATTAGAATTTGAAACAGATACAAATGGAAATGAATTCATAACAAATTCCTGGAAAGGAAACAAAATTATGGCGTTTCAACTTATGGTTATGGAGTCTTGTATAGAATATCAAAAGTGATCCAATTTCTACCTATTACTATGATATTAGGATCTGCTGATTGGGTACCAGAAAAGTAAATGGATTCAGGATTTGATCTGTTCTCTATGAATGATATAAAGACAGAAAGGAACCTATAGAGTTTACCCTTTTTTAGCACTTAACTTTTTTTTTTTAGTGGATTCCTTGTTCAAAAACGATTTGCAAAAAAAAGAGGCATTTTTACCCATTTGCTGGTCGAATTCGTGGAATACGATTGAAGTGCGCAACGCAAAAGGGTTTGATATTCAATATATTCAATGAAAAATTGAAGCACGCTAATTACTTTAATTTCCTATGGCATATCATATATAAATAAGATCCCGGATTAGGTATATCTGTGTAACAATTTCTGTTCTGGGGTTTACATATACACATAATTGTTGTTATACTTGAAATTGAAAAGGATTGATTATTGAAAATTATTGATACTGATTAGTTGTGTATCAATTCCATTTTCTTATGCCATTAAGGAAACACAATACGAGATCTTCATGAATTAACAGTCACATAGTTAATGGGTCCAATTAAATTAGCGCTGAATTTTTCATTTTGTGACTCAAAATCAAAATATTTTCTTTCAATATAAAAATAAAAAAAGGGGGGAAATTTTTAGGCGTTGTGTATTTTGATATTTGAGATACTATACAATTAATAGAAGGGTCCGGTTCCAATCAAAGCAAAAAAAGGAAGGATTTTTTTTAGTTTCAGTTTATTAGGAAAGGAATAAGGAAAACGGTATTCCAGATGCAAATCAATCAAAAAAAGGGGATTAAGTATTTATTAAGTAATAACCCACCAGGAATATTTCCATCGATTTTGATCGTTTTGGCGGCATGGCCGAGTGGTAAGGCGGGGGACTGCAAATCCTTTTTCCCCAGTTCAAATCCGGGTGTCGCCTGATCAAGAAAAAAAACTCGAAATCCCTTTGCTTGCTGATAAGTCGCCGAATCCTTGCCTAGCATAAGCAGAGGAAAAGGACTCGAACTTCCGAAACTTGCTTAATTTTAAGAAGCTGGAGATTAAAAGACTGTCAATCCTTGCGCTTGTGATTCCAGGGAGAATTTGAGTATAGGAAGGGCTAGACTATCAAAACTTCCAGTACTAATGTAATGTCTAATGACTGATTCTTGAATTATACAGTTGAGTGGGGAATTGGTAGTTGTGGAAAGGGTGGAAGATGCTTTGTATACAGACTCGCGAGAATTTATGAGTGCTCAGACATTCAAGCAATATTGGATGAATAATTGCTTTCTTTTATAGAATAAAAAAAGACTAAAGGTTGAGGTTTAAAAATAAAACTTCTTTATTTTCGGTAACACCTAAGCAAAATAGATTATTATTATTAATATAATAGAGAGAAGGTTTCCCGAGTGTTGTTGTGAAATACTTGGGAGACCGTAAGGATTAGATCAAACGGTAAATCGAGATATGTGATAGATAGTAATTTATCTTGATTGTATATTGTTATGCTGTTTCATTATGAAGGGTAACAAAAGAAACAATAGGTCTTACTATTCCTGCATGTTCCATTAATCGCACTCCCTTGATAATTACAAGAAAGTAACTGTCTATCTTGCTTGTACTTAATGCTTCCAAATTCTACCACAAATCATATAATATACGAACTTGTTATGGGTGGAGTTATTAGGTTGGTTCATCAATAGCCTTCGTTCAAAATCTATTTTTGACTCTGTGCCATTGATTACATTATTATTAGTGATCAATAAAATAATGGAAGAGTTTCTTCATATTCATAGAGATAGGGGACAGAATTCACATGGATATAGTAAGTCTTGCTTGGGCTGCTTTAATGGTAGTCTTTACATTTTCCCTTTCACTCGTAGTATGGGGAAGAAGTGGACTCTAGGATCATTACTAATTTAATTGAGTTGAGTAATCAAACTGTATTAATGGTTTCATAGAGCGTTCTGCAAAGCGTTTTTCACGAAAAATATCTTCATATAAAAATTATACTGGAATCCAGTAAAGTAATGTAATAGATGAAAAATAACCTTTCAATCAAACAACTATTTCAATGATTCCCATGTTTTTGAAAATAAAAGGAATACATATGAAATAAATTTTTTTCCAACCGAATTCGTCCTAAATATTCTATTTAGATAAACTTTAACAGAATGATATATGGATATTAATATTACAATGAGGAGCAACCAACCCCCCTTTTTATTTGTTTCTCACTTTACTGTTCGAAGAGGAAGCCTATCTGTTATTATGTAGATACGTACTTTATACCGAGGGAAACATCGATATAGCGTTTGTCCAACGAAGTACTACGTTGCGGTGGGCGATTCACATATTGCGCATTTACCTTTGTTTTAGACTCCTAGAAATGTTATTTCCGTTTTATCGACTCGCTTAATATCATGGTTCACGCGTTATAAATAGGTGGGTGGTATCTACTACTTACAAATATGAAGAATTGAATTTCCCACGGAATTCCTTGAATCACCTGTCAATGGCTAAATAAATTACTCCTTGTCGGAATGCTAAAAAAAAAGATGACTAGATTTCTTTTATATTATAGAATCTATTCTACGCCCATATCATATCTTCTTCCGTTGATTTGATTGTTTCGGCGGATCCCAGGATCCATATCGGAAATAAATTAACTCTATATATTATATTAAAAAATAATAATAATAAAACGAGTAATTAGAACCGTAAGACATAAGAGTCAAAAAGACATAAGAGTCAAAGTGGGCATTCGGATTATATCGTATTGATCGAAATCGGTACAAATCAAATGGATGTAGCATGGATGTAGCAAAGAACTCGAATTGGGGTGCTAATCTAATATATATTACACGTATATGAGTTATATGTACATATATCAATATATATATTATGGAGCGATCCATTATATATATCTTTATACAGTCCAACTTTCTCATTTTATATAATAATCGATAGTGTGGTAGAAAGAAATATAGGAATCTTTCTACCACACTATCAGATCTCATATACTGCTGATTTGAGTCCGCTCATTTCATTTAAGACGTGGAGTTTGAATCCCTTTCATTTCTTCCATTATTGATAAGAACTAAGAAGTCAAGCTTGATTCAAATTAATCATTTTGACTGACCGTTTTTACGTAAATGATAAGTAAAAAAGCAGTAGGAACTAGAATGAACAGTGCAGTAGCAATAAATGCTAGAATATTTACTTCCATAATTTCATCGTTTTTTTACTTCATAATATACTAACTCGGGATCTAATCCCATAGAGATTCTAAACCCTTCTCCTGTAAATTTAATGGGAGGAATACATCCCGATGATATTGAATCGGATCAATATCATCAATAAAAATATCTGAGCTATCAAATCTATTCATCGTCGAGAATGGAATAGTATAACATAGGAAGATCTTTTATCCATACAGAATAGAATAAAAACGTAATAAAAAATTGGATTCCTGATCCAATCAAGAATCCCATTCCATTTTTGATTCTTTATCCATTCGTTATTCTCTATAACCTACCGTCTTCCTTATATAATCATATAATGAAGTATCCTCCATCCGACCCATCTTCCATTGGTCACAAACCCAAATAGTAGAAGTGAAATGGAAAAAAAAAGAAGAAAAGATCGAATATTTCGACAAATTAACTACTTTTTATTTTGAGTTTGTTCTTTCTTTGATAGGACTTTCCCCTTCAATTCAATGGGAATAAAAAAAAGATTCTTAATTCCCTTATTAAGATAAGAAAGAGGGGTGGTTCTTTATTTGATCTTTCTTTTATTTTAATAAAACGCTGCTTTCTTTCTGTGGATTGGTACTGGGACACATATATCAAAAATGAAGTGTGCAGTTTTAATTATATAAATAGATTGTTTCCAATTAGTCATTTAGGTTATACAAAATCGGAGCTAGAAAAGGGGTATCTTTAATCTGAAAAGTATTTTTCGAGGTAACTATGTGAAAATTAAGTTCATTTTCTATCGTATAATAAACGAATCAAAATTTGTGTATATACTCTGGTGAAAACATATATATGGGTATTCGACTTCCTTCCACGGATCAGGAGCAATCGAAAAAAACCAGACAGGTATCTGTATCTCTCAGAATCCTAAATAGGATGCTACCAACAATTGTAGCAATCCACATATCTCTATCCTCCTCGGTACTAATTGAAATAATTCAAATTGTCATATTGTATTTTCTCAATAAGAAATTCGAAACGGAAAAAAATAAATAAGGACCCCCTCTGGGAATTAGGAATTAGATTAGACCCCCCCCTGACAGAAAATAAAGAGATGAATTGATGAGGGTCATTAGATACTAGGTCGGGACTGACGGGGCTCGAACCCGCAGCTTCCGCCTTGACAGGGCGGTGCTCTGACCGATTGAACTACAATCCCAGAGAAATGAGGTATACAGGATACAATACATATTCTTAATGATTTTATCAAAACTATTTCTATTTAGAATCGTCCTATTGTAACATTGTAACAGAGAAGGGGATGATATATTAATATCCACATGGAAATGGACTTTAGTGAAAACAACACGGATTACTAGTCATCCTATTGTCAAATAGTGTGAAATTGATTGACAAGAAATCTTTCGATGAAGAAAAAATTTTTATTCTTTAATTTAATCCTTTCCCTATATTTAAATTAAATTTATTGATCATGATATGAATCTATATCATTAAAAAATGAAGAATATATGGGAACAAATAGGATATGATATAAAATTTCTTCTTTTCTTTATTCCCCGGGTATTTCCGAAGGACAAATTCATTATAGAATCTCATGATGGATCGGCGAATTCTTGGGCCGAGCTGGATTTGAACCAGCGTAGACATATTGCCAACGAATTTACAGTCCGTCCCCATTAACCACTCGGGCATCGACCCAGGAAGAATCAATTCTAGACTTATTGATAATACACGATCAACTACCCCCAGGGGAAGTTGAATCCCCGCTGCCTCCTTGAAAGAGAGATGTCCTGAACCACTAGACGATAGGGGCATATCTGCCCGATCGCCAGCGTACTCTTAGCTCTTAGTATGAATAGTTTTGTGTAATTGTCAATATAATGTAATGGTGTGACTAAATCTGAATAAGTTTTCCACCTTTCGTGATTCCGATAGAATTTTTCTATTTCTCATTCGTGGTTCATGAACCATTCAAAATTTCTCTATTCTATTTCTTATCTTATTTCTATATATTCTAATGATGTATCATAGCATAGTATATATATCATTCATTATATTATATCATTAGAATATATAGAAATAGAATATGTATGATATATCCATATCATTATAATGGATAAACATTCTACATTCTATATAGTATATAAAATAATAAAATAAACATTACTTCATTTCATATAGAGAAATTAGAATGTTTATCCATTAATGAAGTATAGGATCCCCGGTGATTTGTCCGACAGAAAAAGGTGAAAGTCCATTTTTTTCACCCGTCGATTCACGCATTGTTAAGATGAGATATGCCCATCTCACAGCACAGCTAGTAAATTAAAAAACGATAGCAAAGTTTCTTTTTTTTTTTAAGAGCTTGATTCCAGGTACGAGTTGAATCTTTTCATTACATGATTTGATCACATATCAAATATCTTGGCTTGGATCCTATCCTATGTCAAATTGTGTATCAATCAAGCGAATCTTGTTGTGATAGGGGTCAATAAAAGCAAATAAAAAAGCAATTAGGTTTTAGGCTAGACTGCCTAAAAAAATTATTATTCCCGAATGAGACACTATGCGTCTACTGCATGCACCTATGTATATAATATATGTACATATATATATGTATATGTCTTCGCATTGGTTCATTCCGAAATGGAATAAAATAGGCCCTTTTAACTCAGCGGTAGAGTAACGCCATGGTAAGGCGTAAGTCATCGGTTCAAATCCGATAAGGGGCTTTTTCATTCCAGTTTGAGTCTTCATTCTTTAGTGGATAATAAAGAGATTTTTGATATTTGTAATAAAAAAAAAAGTCCACATAATCATAATAGAAATATAATATTTTTATTATAATGAGTTATATTATAGTCATTATAATGAACATTTGTTCATTATAATGATAAGTCACCCCACTTATTGGGTATTAGGAGGACGACTATGCCACTACAGGCTATAGGCTATACTTCTACTCAGGTTTCATTATTCAATATTTTTGGTTCGAGGACATAGATATTCTATCTACTCAATCCCCATTATGAATCGCCAAATATTCATACTTCTAAAATGTAAATATAAGAAATAAACAAAAGAAAAAGTAAGTGGACCTGACCCATTGAATCATGACTATATCAGCTATTCTGATATTCAAATTCGATAGAGATAGAATAGTAGCCTCGGAATTTTTTTTATTTCCTTACCTTAGACTACGCCGCACGAATTTGTCGATATTTCCGATTAAATCTTCTTGTTCCTGGATCCTCCATAGGAATAAATTATTATTCTGTTCGTCAATAGGAAACGTTTATTCCGAGTCAGAAAATAAGAGATTTCTATTTGTTAATATCTTTCTGTGATTCCAAAGAAAGATCAGTTGCTTATATCTAGTATAGAGAGGATCTATTATATATGGAAGGATATAGATAGATATATATATCTATATCAGATCGTAGCTTCCTTACCCTTACATATTGATGCATCCGATATTTTTGTTTCGACAATGTGATGGATAACATAACGGGTACGAGAAAGATATTTTCGTTTCCAGTCTCCTATATATAGATATAGTATTTAAT